TGGTGTGGATCAACCCGAAGAGGTATGCATAAAAGTATTTGCCCCAAGGGAGAACCCCATAATTACGTCTGTTTTCTGGATTTGGAAAAGCGCGGATTTTCAAGAACGGGAATCTTATGATATGTTGGGAATCTATTATGATAATCACCCACGCCTGAAACGTATTTTGATGCCTGAAAGTTGGATAGGGTGGCCTTTACGTAAGGATTATATTGCCCCTAATTTCTATGAAATCCAAGATGCTCATTGAATAAACAAATCTTCACTTCTCCGGATATTCAAGGACTATTATTTTTACATTCTGTTCTAGATCAAACAGAGTCGTTGGACTCTCATTCGTATTATGGATGTGCGAAATTAAATAAATAAAGAAAATTGGGGTTTCGTTGATATTCCCAAATTTGAATTTGGAATATATTTATTTCGGATCCGCCGGGACAATAAAATGAAAAAAAAGAGTTCTGCAACATGAACTTTGTACCGCGTACATTGCTTATATGGGCTCTAGAGGGTCGCGCAGGGGAGTGAAGAAATAGGATATGAAATAAAAAAAGGGAGGTCGGATTACTTTTTTCTTTTTTATACTTTATTTGGATTGGATCTTGTATATTCCCACGGTTCTATTCCTATAGACTTAAAAATGTTAAACCGACTAAAAAGCTTAACTTTCAAAAAGGTATATTTTTAGATACACAAACGATAAGTATGTATCATGATCTAGACTAGTAACGGATATGTATACCGATCCATGTCGATTAATTGATATCAGTATCCATAACCGCATGCCAGGAACCAGATTTGAACTGGTGACACGAGGATTTTCAGTCCTCTGCTCTACCAACTGAGCTATCCCGACCCTTCCCGCCAACCCCATACGGAGGGCTGGGGTATATGTTAGTCAATTAAATAGATTAAAAAAGCATTACAAAGCCTTACCCAGGCCCTGGAATTTATTGGTCTTGTATAGTCAAAAAGAATACTTTGTAAATGCAGTTTAACTCAAAATAATTATATGGACCGTGAATGATTCAAATGGGGATTCCTTTCTCATGGATGTTGATTTGCACATATATCACAAGACTTGTGATAAGAGAGAAAAGGTTCTCTCACGATCCATTTGTGAAAGAGTAGAATGGATGAGAAACATAACTAATGTGGAACCGCGGAAAAAGGGATAAGATAAAAAAATAAAAAGTTCGATAATATAGTATAGTTAGGGGGGTAAGGCGAACTTTTTATTGGGGATAGAGGGACTTGAACCCTCACGATTTCAAAAGTCGACGGATTTTCCTCTTACTATAAATTTCATTTTTGCCGGTATTGATATTGACATGTATAATGGGACTCTATCTTTATTCTCGTCCAATTAGTTAGTTCTTTAAAAGAAAGATCTATCAGACTATGGAGTAACTGATTTGATCAGCGAGTATTCGATTCTTACTTAAACTTGGAGTCGATTCACAAGAATTCTTCCATTTTGCGTATAACATATATATACATATATAGAAAAAAAAATAAAGATTCGGATTAATCTTTGGTATTTTATTACGTATATGTACGTATATGGGCTCATCCTTTCTGGAGTTTTAAAAATAAAAATAGAAGGATTCATTCCTCGATCAAAGCAGTCAACTATATTCGTTAGAACAGCTTCCATTGAGTCTCTGCACCTATCCCTTTCTTTTTGTATTCTTGCTTTATGAAACCCTTTTTTGTTTTCTGAAACCAGGATTTGGCTCAGGATTGCCCATTTTTAATTCCAGGGTTTCTCTGAATTTGAAAGTTATCACTTAGTATGTTTCCATAATTAAGGCTCAACCCAATCAAGTCCGTAGCGTCTACCAATTTCGCCATATCCCCTCTCTTCTCTCTTTTTTTTTTTGAGACTGGGATCTCGTTGGGATCCCTTCTTTCGTTCATTTATTTTCGAGCCGTTTACGTTTAATAGATATGATATGCATTTCTATATATATATATAAAAGTGTCTAGGTCCCCTCCTATTTGTTTGATTTCCTGCCTTTTTTCTTTCATATATCAGAGGACCCGTATTTGTATTTAGTCCAATCAAAATGATTCTATCATTGATGTATCCACAATTCAATATGGATGGATATATACTACATATATATACCTCTCTTACTCGAATTTTTACGTTGGGGTTTGGAATACTCGAAGGATCGATTCTTTTTTTTTCGACTTATCCCCTACCTTTCCGAATGAAACCAGAGGAATTATATATAATCTGAATTGGATCCTTATCTTTTCCTTAGGGCCACCCCGGTATAATCGAGTTAATCCACTCGATTATACATTCTAATATATTTATATTATTTTATTATATTTAATTGAAATTGAAAATTATATACCAATACCATATTTATATATTATAGATATTTAATCTATTATTTTATCTATAATTAATTCTAATAATATGTTACGTATTACTATACACAATAGTATTATCATATATTAATATGCAATAGTTAAGACTAAGTTAAAA